CTTTTTATGGTAGTTCATATATTCTACAGTTTCTTACCGTATCAATTTCCAATTCTTGGTCATTGAGATTTATAGTCAATACAGATTAATATTTAAGGATAAATATTACCTCCCCCTTCCCCTTTCAAACAAATTGAAATGATTGAAGTTTTTCTATTTGGAATCGTCTTAGGTCTAATTCCTATTACTTTGGCTGGATTATTCGTAACTGCATATTTACAATACAGACGTGGTGATCAGTTGGACCTTTGATTAATTAACATCTCTTTTTTGATTGACTCCTAATTCCGTTAATCTGCGGTAGGTCAAATTTAGATTGCCGTTCAATTATTTTATTTCAGGGCAATTTTCGATTAGCAAGAACACAGAATCACGCTCTGTAGGATTTGAACCTACGACATCGGGTTTTGGAGACCCACGTTCTACCGAACTGAACTAAGAGCGCTTTATTATCACAATAAATATTTTGTAACCCCAATCCATCTTGGATGTATATACTATCATAAAATTAAAGATTTATTATGATGTCCAATTTTTTTAATCGATCTCAATGGATCCCTCGTTACTGCTCAGAAGATAAGTAATAGGTAGGGATGACAGGATTTGAACCCGTGACATTTTGTACCCAAAACAAACGCGCTACCAAGCTGCGCTACATCCCTTTCAACCGGTCTACAGTGTCATTGTAGAAAATCCCTGTCTTGTTTTCCACATCTTTATTTCCTCCATTGATATACACACATTATCTTGTCATTTCTTCTTTTTGGTCTCATATATCATATAACAAAAATATAGTAAAAGACTTATATTATATAAAGTATGAAATAAATATGAAACCTACCATAAAAAATTAAGATTTTTTAGGAATTTCAGGCGTAAAGGGACGTATTTTTTTTTTCTTTTAAGAAAAGTAATATCTATTTTGTACATTTCAATTTGAATTAGGGACTTCGCGTACAAATACAAGTGGTCAGTCATTAACTCCATATACACATTTGGTCATATATGTATTACCATTATGTAATACAAATTACAAAAAAAATTACAATAACAAATAAAGAAAGAGGAGTTTTTTAAATGCGAGATCTAAAAACATATCTCTCCGTGGCACCTGTAGTAAGTACTCTATGGTTCGGGTCTTTAGCAGGTTTATTGATAGAGATCAATCGTTTTTTTCCCGATGCGTTGATATTCCCCTTTTTTTCATTCTAGTTATTAATTTTCATTCTAGTTATTGATATGGGAAGGGGGGAAGAAGATTAGAGATACAATCAAATATCTGTAACTAATCCCTACCCTTCCCTTGTTTTTTTAGAATAAATTAGAAAAAAAAAAAAAAAAAACAAAGAAAAAGGGGTTTCGCCCTCAGTGAAACTATGAACTCGGGCCCAGGCTCAAATTTAATTAATAATATAATAGAGAATAGAGTGGAAAAAAAATGTGATGGTTGGGGCAACAATATCATACAAGATACTTAACTGAAAATGAAATACTGTACGGCAATTAAAAATTATAAATCATTATATTACTTATTATTACTATATTGATATATTGATTGCAACGAAATCTTTCTTTCATAATTTGATTTCGAGTTACCTGCTTCTATTTTTTTGTTTTCGGCGCTCTCTTCTTCCTTGCTTCGGATCGGAAAATTAAAGAATGTAAGTTAATCAAAAACCAAAGGAGGTTCATGGCCAAGGGTAAAGATGTCCGAGTAACGGTTATTTTGGAATGTACCAGTTGTGTTCGAAATCGTGTTAATAAGGAATCAATGGGCATTTCCAGATATATTACTCAAAAGAATCGACACAATACGCCTAATCGATTGGAATTGAGAAAATTCTGTCCCTGTTGTTACAAACATACGATTCATGGGGAGATAAAGAAATAGATCGAACCGATCCGATCGTTCCTCGTGTGTCAGTCTTCCAAAGAAGATGAAAAATTACATATTATATATATAACAATATATATAACATATATTTATTTAAATTTTAAATATAAACAAACCAAATCCTATTTCGATCGGATCAAACATGATGTAGAATTAAGAAATAGGGTTGGTATTTTCAGGATAAGGAATAAACAAACCATGGATAAATCCAAGCGAATCTTTCTTAAATCCAAGCGATCTTTTCGTAGGCGTTTGCCTCCGATCCAATCGGGGGATCGAATTGATTATAGAAACATGAGTTTAATTAGTCGATTTATTAGCGAACAAGGAAAAATATTATCTAGACGGGTGAATAGATTGACCTTAAAACAACAACGATTAATTACTATTGCTATAAAACAAGCTCGTATTTTATCTCTGTTACCTTTTCTTAATAATGAGAAACAATTTGAAAAAAGCGAGTCAACCGCTAGAACTGCTGGTCTTAGAACCAGAAAAAAATAGGCTCACTCTTCAATTGAATCAAAAAAAAATTCCAATCCAAACTCAAATGCGGATTGACGTTTTTTTTTGTTCGAAAAATCGGAAAATCGAGATTTGATTGTCGTGTCGTAAGAAAAAAAAATTGTAGAAGAAGAATAAATATTTTTTATTAAACGTGTTTCTTCATTTTGATGACTTTATCATATTTTATCATACTAATTTCTACTCTACCTTCCCAGAGTTCATTCTCCAGGGAACTCCATTAAAACTATTCCAACGGATTCCTTCCAATCTCTTTATTTTATAATTTCGTTGGAAATCATATAAAGACAACTCTTATTTAATATAGCTATTTGTGCAAGTATTTTACGATTAAGAAGCAACTGTCTCTTGTACAGATTGTGTATTAATTTGCTATAACTAAAGTATACTTTATTGTTGCGAATTACTGCATTTATCCGAGTGATCCACAAACGACGAAAATCTCTCTTTTGTCTACCTCTATCCCGATGAGCCGAAACCAAAGCTCTTATTTTCTGTTGAGTAATAGTACGAGTAAGTCTTGAATGAGCCCCTCGAAAAGTTGATGCAAATAAACGAATTTTTGTTCTACGTCTTCGAGCTATATATCCTCGTTTAATTCTGGTCATTGAATAAATGAAACTTTGATGAATAACTAATCGATTTCCTTTCTTTCAGTTATTCCCTTCCCGTGTCCTAGTCTATTAATAACAAAACGGATTCTTCCAATGTATAAAATAAAAATTCCAATGGCTTTTGCTACTATAACCTTCCCGACCACAATTTTTTCTTTTTTTTTTCTAGGTGAAATGCCTAGAAAAAAAATTGTATTGATACTAGGTATCAAAAACACATAGTAAATAAAAAAATAGTAAATATAAATGGATTTATAGTGGGTTCCATCGTTTCTATGGTTACTTCTTAAACGGTGAGGTCCTCTCTATACACCGGAGCCCTTTTTTCTTTCATTTAATCAATGTTATTGTTAACTTGTACAGTTCACACTCTTTGGCTCTACCCATAATTATCCAGTACTAGGTCTTTCACAATGAGATCTACTTATACAGTAACGGTATTTAATTATGAAGATTAGCTGAGTAGCTGACCCTGTTAGTCCGTTCTTGCAAGAGGAAGGCATAATTTTCCTGCCTTTTTAAATAGGATTCCCCTGCTTAATGGATACCATTTGCTATCAACGGAGAATTCTTTCTCATCTTAAATTAAAAATTGAGGTGATTGGATTTGCACCAATGGAAACCATACATTTGATACCACAATAGAAAGATAGATCTTTTTTTTTTTTAGATATTGAATGTAGTTCTTCCGGTCTATCCTATTCACTGGTACTGATCGTTGATACTGGATCAATTGTTTTCTTTCTTTTGTCCTAGCCCATGATCTGAACGAGTCGCACATACACCCTAGTACATGTTCCTCGCCGCTGAGGACATCCCGCAAGAGCGGGGGATTTCGTGACATTTCTGATTGGCTGTCTTGTGTTTCTAATAAGTTGTTTAATAGTTGGCATGTTGAATCATATACATAATGGGCTGGTTTAGATCGATCTTAACCGGATGATTATGAATTATTTTCTATATTAATAGATTAATGAATAGAATATAAAATCCGGTAATGAAGATAAAATATCAAATCACGAATTCGTGTGAAATCCTTGTTATTTTTTCTTTTTTATTCAGTCGCTACAAGATCAACAATTCCATGAGCTTGGGCTTCTGTTGCTGACATAAAAACATCTCTTTCCATGTCTTCGGATACAACCCATAAGGGTTTGCCTGTCCTTTGTACATAAACCCTTGTGATGGTTTCGCGCAGCTTCAGTAGCTCTTCCGCTTCCAAGATAAATTCTCCCGTCTGTGCCTCATAAAAAGAACTAGCGGGTTGATGGATCATTACCCTGATGATATAACATAATAAATGTTTATTCTATCTCGCATGATGAAAGGTGAAGAGATAAAGAATAATAATAAAAAAAGATATAATTGAACAACCGTACAGGCATCTTTTGCGCATTGCATACGGCTCTATAATGGAATTCATTTTTTTTTACCTTACTTACATCGAAAATAAATATAGAGTCTATCAGACTCAGGTTGGTAAATGATCCAATAACCACCCTTCTTTTTGGAGTAGTTCAAAAATACTATGATGGCTCCGTTGCTTTATATATTTATTTCGTCTGTTATTTAGCAATCCCAAAGTTTCTTTTTTTTTTTCAAATAAAAAAAACAAGATTTTTTATTTTCATATTCTTTACATAACATAAAAATTGTTAAGTGTTAAGATTAAGAGCCCTCGGTGTGAAAACAAAAAAGTTTGTGACGCTGAGCCTCCCGATAGATCGGATAAAATCGGAAATACCTTTTATCTCATACTACTCTTTCGATACATAATTTAAGGGTTTAAAAAAAAAATTTCTCATATCGAATTCGAAGTGCCATGCTATTATTACTTAACATTCATATAGCGCGAAGGCATAGTCTTCTTTTTTTTTCTCTCAAATCAAATAAAAAACTCATTGGCGCCAAGCGTGAGGGAATGCTAGACGTTTGGTAATTTCTCCTCCGACCAGAATAAAAGATCCCATTGAAGCGGCTAATCCCATGCATATTGTCTGTATATCTGGTCGCACAAATTGCATAGTATCATAAATAGCTACTCCGGGTATTACCCATCCGCCGGGAGAGTTTATAAACAAATACAGATCTTTGGTATCATCCTCTATACTCAGATATACCATAAGACCAATAAGTTGATTCGAGATCTCGCTATCGACCCCTTGGCCTAAAAAAAGTAATCTTTCTCGATAAAGTCGGTTGATTGGGATAAAGTTGTATCCCTTAGAAACCGTACATGCACCTTTTGACGCATACGGTTCAACAAAAATCACGAAAAAAAGAATCAATGTGTAGATGTAGATTATAGCGCTTTCTTTTTTTTCATAACAGGCTTTTAACTTAAAAAAAAGGTTCTTTTCTTTCATTTTTCAAGAAAGACGGGTTTTGGCCTGTTTTGTTTATCTATAAAAAAAATTACTAAACTTATCTAACTAACTTCTCATTGATGTATTGTTTCATCGAGATACAATCTAAATCGCGATGTAATTTTCTTGTTCCTGAGTGGGCTTCTTCAATTTTTTTAGGTTTATGCTCTACTCCGAGTAAAGATCCGCCCGATTTGGATTTGCACATATAGGACAAATGCCCCAATACCATGTCCTTTTGCTACGACTTCCTTTTTTCAATTTATTTCATGTCTTACAATAAATATTCACCGCATTCATCATATTACTCGATTGATTTATAATTTGAGATCACTTCTATATTATTATATTATAAATTATATTATAAATATATAAATAAATAGAATATGATATAACATAGTAAATATAAATATATTTATTAAAAATTGGTTTTTTTCTAAACGGAGCCTGGATACTTCATTTTATTGGCCTAACCAAGCCAACCATAAATTATTCTAATTGATAATATTAATCTGTATACCTCCCGAAAAAATAGATCTAATTGCACTTCACGCTCCAAATTTTTGATAATTCAATCAATCTTTCTTGGGCGAAAGGGAGGATATCTCGATCGGGGAAGAGAACGGGGAAATACCGTATGACCCAACATATCTGACAAGTCGCACTATACGTCAATCCACAATGCATCTTCCTCTCCGGGACTTCGAAAAGGTACTCTTGGAACACCAATAGGCATTAAATAAAAGAAAAATTAAGTACTATATCCCACTTTGATGTGAAAGCGTAACAATGGGTTTATTGTGCTAATAATATTGGCCTTTATCATATTTTATTATCATAATTTATCTATAGATTGACTAAGTTCATAAAAAAAGAAGACAAAATGAATAAAGGAAAATTCTTACAAATAAGTCCTTTGAATGATGAACAAATATATATATGCATTCACTCATATAAAATGGTATCAACTCCCCTACCATTGCGTATTGGTACTTATCGGGTGTAGAATAGATCTGCTTCTTTTTGTTCCTACGAACAAAATAGTTTCATTATTACTAAAAGTAATTATTACGAAAAGAATTAAACAAATATTAATCCTTTACCCAAGATAATCCACTAAAAAGAGGGTCCACAACATAGTTTTTTCCAATGCAATAAAGTTACATTGTGTCTATTTTTCGTTGATAAAGGGGTATTTCCATGGGTTTACCTTGGTATCGTGTTCATACCGTCGTATTGAATGATCCCGGTCGTTTGATTTCTGTCCATATAATGCATACAGCTCTGGTTGCTGGTTGGGCCGGTTCGATGGCTCTATACGAATTAGCCGTTTTTGATCCTTCTGATCCTGTTCTTGATCCAATGTGGAGACAGGGTATGTTCGTTATACCCTTCATGACTCGTTTAGGAATAACCAATTCATGGGGCGGTTGGAGTATCACAGGGGGAACTGTAACGAATCCGGGTATTTGGAGTTACGAAGGTGTGGCCGGGGCACATATTGTGTTTTCTGGCTTGTGCTTTTTGGCAGCTATCTGGCACTGGGTGTATTGGGATCTAGAAATATTTACTGATGAACGTACAGGAAAACCCTCTTTGGATTTGCCTAAGATCTTTGGAATTCATTTATTTCTATCGGGAGTGGCTTGCTTTGGTTTTGGTGCATTTCATGTAACAGGATTGTATGGTCCTGGAATATGGGTGTCCGATCCTTATGGACTAACCGGAAGGGTACAATCCGTAAATCCAGCGTGGGGTGTGGAGGGTTTTGATCCTTTTGTTCCGGGAGGAATAGCCTCTCATCATATTGCAGCAGGGACCTTGGGCATATTGGCGGGTCTATTCCATCTTAGTGTCCGTCCACCTCAACGCCTATACAAAGGATTACGTATGGGAAATATTGAAACCGTCCTTTCCAGTAGTATTGCTGCTGTCTTTTTTGCAGCTTTTGTAGTTGCTGGAACTATGTGGTATGGTTCAGCAACTACCCCGATTGAATTATTTGGTCCCACTCGTTATCAATGGGATCAAGGATACTTCCAACAAGAAATATATCGAAGAATTGGTGCTGGGTTAGCTGAAAATCAAAGTTTATCTGAAGCTTGGTCTAAAATCCCTGAAAAACTAGCTTTTTATGATTACATCGGCAATAATCCGGCAAAGGGGGGGTTATTCAGAGCGGGCTCAATGGACAACGGGGATGGAATAGCTGTTGGTTGGTTAGGACATCCTATCTTTAGAGATAAAGAGGGTCGCGAACTTTTTGTACGTCGTATGCCTACTTTTTTTGAAACATTTCCGGTTGTTTTGGTAGACGGAGACGGAATTGTTAGAGCCGATGTTCCTTTTAGAAGGGCAGAATCAAAATATAGTGTCGAACAAGTAGGTGTAACCGTCGAGTTCTATGGCGGCGAACTCAACGGAGTCAGTTATAGTGATCCCGCTACTGTGAAAAAATATGCTAGACGTGCTCAATTGGGTGAAATTTTTGAATTAGATCGTGCTACTTTGAAATCTGATGGTGTTTTTCGTAGCAGTCCAAGGGGTTGGTTTACTTTTGGGCATGTTTCGTTTGCTTTGCTCTTCTTCTTCGGACACATTTGGCATGGTGCTAGAACCTTGTTTAGAGATGTTTTTGCTGGTATTGATCCAGATTTAGATGCTCAAGTGGAATTTGGAGCATTCCAAAAACTTGGAGATCCAACTACAAGAAGACAAGTAGTCTGATACAATATTGCTTTGTTACTTTTCGTTTTTATTTTCTTTTTGTAATTTGATTATAGGGTACCGGATAAATCTTGATTTGAATCACTGCCCTTTCTTTGACTCTTGTTCTTTAGTTATCCGGGAGACGATCCCAAATAAACAGGTATGGAAGCTATAATTGTAAACCACGATCGAATCTATGGAAGCATTGGTTTATACATTCCTTTTAGTCTCAACTTTAGGAATAATTTTTTTCGCTATCTTTTTTCGAGAACCGCCTAAAGTTCCAACTAAAAAGGTGAAATGATTTTTCATTATCTCAATTGAAAGTAATGATCCTCCCAATATTGGGAGGATCATTACTTCAACTAGTCCCCGTGTTCCTCGAATGGATCTCTTAGTTGTTGAGAGGGTTGCCCAAAAGCAGTATATAAGGCGTACCCAGTAAAACTTACAAGTAAACCAGATAAAAAGATGGCAACTAGGGTTGCTGTTTCCATTATTATATAGTTTTAAGACATTATATAGTTTTAAGACCGCAATGGATCTATGATAAGATCATTTATTTACAACGGAATGGTATACAAAGTCAACAGATCTTACTGAATATAAAATATTATGGCTACACAAACCGTTGATGGTAGTTCTAGATCTGGCCGCCCAAAACGAACTAATGCAGGGAGTTTATTGAAACCATTGAATTCAGAATATGGTAAAGTAGCTCCTGGGTGGGGAACTACTCCTTTGATGGGTCTCGCAATGGCTCTATTTGCGATATTCCTATCTATTATTTTGGAGATTTATAATTCTTCCATTTTACTGGATGGAATTTCAATGAATTAGATTCACAAGAACTATTAACCCGCTTTTTCAACTCAATACAAAGCGAAGCGTTTAGGGTTCTGATTTTTATCCCATTCTATTTTGGTAGTTCGACCGTGGAATTTCTTTGTTTCTGTATTTCCGGAATATGAGTGTGTGACTTGGCATAATTGATCCTATGGATAGTACGGAGAATGGGTCTGTCATCTTGATAAAGATGGTTTTACTTCGTCGGATATTCATTTTAGTATCTGGAGCACGGAAATATATGAAATAGATTACAAAGTATTAGAACTATGATTCATACTTAATAGTCAGACCTCGTAGCCGGACTTCAATTTTTTTTTCAAAGAGTTATAAATAGTCAAAGAGTTATAAATAGAAAGATTTTTATTTTTTCAAACTTTCGTTTATGCTTAGTTTGATCAAAGGACAAAGGTTTCTTTGAATTTTTAGTCAGTATATCTATCCATTGAATAAGTGATGATCCAATGGTTCTTACTCAGGGAATTGGGGGACTTAGCTTGAAAGGGTTTTATTGAATCATCGTGGTTCTAGTATGAATCTGAGGTTTTAATCAATTCATAGGGTCTTAACAAGAGAATTCCTATCAATAATAAAGAAAACAGCAGTAAAGACGCATTACACATAAATAACAACAAAGAAAATAGGGAAATAGAAGATTCAAGAGGCCTATAACGATCAATATATAGACGAATGAGCCAACTTGATTTTTTGGCATTATAACCACAAAAAAGAACTTTCGGATCTTTATTCTTTCGTATCTTCAGAAAAAATTGAATCATATAATTAATAATTAAGAAATTTCAAACTTTCTATTACACACATCCGTTAGAACTAGTATTGGGGTGTTTATGTTTGAGCCGTACGAGATGAAATTTTCATATACGGTTCTCGGGGGGGGAGTCTCCTTAATTTACCTATCTCAATAAAATCTATGATTGGTTCGAAGAACGTCTTGAGATTCAGGCAATTGCCGATGATATAACTAGTAAATATGTTCCTCCTCACGTCAACATATTTTATTGTCTAGGAGGAATTACGCTTACTTG